TGTTTTTTAAAATACGGAACCATATGAATAATGGAGAAACTCCATGAAAGGAAGATTAATGATTCATATAAATCACTTAATGGAAAATGTCGCGAATAAATCCACCGCGTGATTAATAATCCTGTTATACAGAAAAAGGTCGCTATCATGCCCTTTTCTGACGAATCATCTAATCCTACGATTTCATCCACTAATAAGGTTATCAAATAAATTGTAATTAAAATTGAAACAATAGAAAAGGATATATGAGTTAATATATGTTCGAAAGTCGAAAATATCATATTTTTATGTTTTTAAAGGAAAAAGGGGAGAGTACCTTAATTACGGAATGGAAATCGGGAATTGAATTACTTATCGGACTTATTGTATCTCTTTTAGAGGATCCCATGCCGCCACTCGGACTCGAACCGAGATGCTCTAGCACTGCTTCCTAAGAGCAGCGTGTCTACCGATTTCACCATAGCGGCTTGTTCGAAATCATAATAACCTATTCATACTCAATCGTCGAGATTGAAGTAGTCAATTCATGTTTAGGAAAGATTCAAATTCATGAATACAAACTCGTTTAAATAGGTATTTGGACGTTCCATAATAGTCCTTATCATGTTTTAGGATGTCAGTTCTATTTAACTTAACAATAAGTTTTCGCGTAGTTTATCCTCTGTTGGAATATAACTCTTGTAACTAGATAGTTCTTCCCTAGATAGAGGGAAGAACTATCTAGGGATAGAACTAAAAATAAAGCGTCCTTTCTCATTTTTTTTAACAGAACAAAGTACCGTTTTTAGAATTTAAGAATTCTTAGTTAAATACCATAAAAGCAAAGAAAGTTCTATTTCCTATTGATGAGTTCAAAACATTAGGCTGTGAAAATTATATATATAACAAAAAATTAACTCATTTTTCGAGTCAGTTCCGATTCAGATTATTCCAATGTTTGATTATTTATTTGTCGGCACAAAAAAACTTTTTGAATTTCCGGTCGAAAGAGATTTCGATAATGAAAAAGCTTTTAACGCTGCCCAATATCCCTTCTTTTTCCAATCATTTTTACGAATACGCTTTTTTGACATAGAAGTACGTTTTTTTGGAACTGCCATTCAAAATTAAGAGATTACTCATTGCTATAGTTGGATGTGAAAGACATCTATCTATTATTTAAAACGAATCCTTATTTACTATTCATTATCTATCTATTTATTTTCTAGATGATACTACTGTCATAAAAAAAATTATAGATATGTATATGTGAAAATCGCATAAAATATTACTATTTATTTTTGATTTATATTACATACAATACACTATCCGGACGAAAAAAGAATTCATACTAATACTAATTGATGCCTTTATATCCTCGTATTCAAATCTATATAGCTATCGTATCCAATGTACCATAGAAATCAAATTGGTTGAAGTTGATAAAATAGAAAATAAACAATACAAAAAGAAAAGGATTCTTTTGTCTATTTTCATCGTGCTATATTTGTAATAAAATGCATCGAAAAGTTTAAGAAACCAACCCAAACTAAAAAAAAAAAACTTTAATCTTTGTTTCTATTCCATTAATGGGTCAAACTCGAAGAGAGAATACACCTAATTTTTGATTTTCAAATTTGAATGAGATTATTAGGCAATCTATTAAAATAGAAATTCCTTGATACAAAAAAGTAAAAAGGTATTTTAGTAATTCCTTCTTTTAATTGACGGATATCATAGCGTCTCCTATAAACATAAATATATTTTATTGAAATGGAATGGAAGACAATAAATCAGTTCTACAATTCTACAATTAACCTGTTAATGATTCCGAATAAACTCATTAATAGGTTTTTTATTGGGTCAAGTTATTGACCTTAGTAGATCCTATGATTCATATCAGAATTAAGTACTTTTTTTGGTGCAATTCTTTATTCTTTCTCTATGGATATCAATTTTCGTAAAAAGAATTGAAATTTTCATTTTCTATATCTGCATAAATATCTTACTTAATAATTAAAACTTTTCACTAGTAACGTGATTTGACCAATTGTAACTTCTTTATTTGAATATTTGAAGGATTTGGTAAAGAATCAGAATAATTAAGAATATAAAATTTAGGTCTTGCATATCTTGATTTTTTTATTGACTTCTTTCGAAAGAGATAAGATCTGGTGAATCGGAAACAATTAATTAAGAATAAAAAGGTTTTATTTTTTATGGAACATACATATCCATACGCATGGATCATACCTTTCGTTCCACTTCCAGTTCCTGTCTTAATAGGGGTGGGGCTTCTCCTTTTTCCGACGGCAACCAAAAATCTTCGTCGTATGTGGGCTTTTCCTAGTGTTTTATTATTAAGTATAGTTATGATTTTTTCGGCTGATCTGTCTATTCAGCAAATAAATAGCAATTCCATATATCAATATGTCTGGTCTTGGACTATCAATAATGATTTTTCTTTAGAGTTTGGCCACTTGATCGACCCACTTACTTCTATTATGTTAATATTAATCAC